ATATATCTAAAATCCAGTCGAATTTCACCTATAAAAGAAAGATTACTATTCCTTAGTAAAGTAGGAAGGGGTCATCTTTTTCTTTTTTAGGGATAGGCAAATCTCGTCTATCTGGTTCATTCTATATATATATAGAATATTGATTTTGTTTTTTTAGTCCGGAATTTCGCCTAAACAAAAGAAATACAAACGAGCTTGAGCAAGAGTATCTGATCATATATGTATTCTAATAAGGAAGGAGGATTTTCAATGCGGGATATAAAAACATATCTCTCTGTAGCACCCGTGCTAAGTACTCTATGGTTTGGGGCTTTAGCAGGTTTATTGATAGAAATTAATCGTTTATTCCCAGATGCGTTGTCATTCCCTTTTTTTTAATTCTAGTTATTCTTATCCGAGAGATCGAATTCTTTGTGATATGACGAAAATTTTCCTGCAATCTTTTTTTAGTATACGAAGCAAAAAGAAAGAAAAGATGGATTGGGTTGAATCTCAGAGTTATGAAAAATTCGATAAATTCCTTTTCTTTTGGAAAATTTAATTAAAAAGGGGTATCCAAGTTAAGTCAGACCTCACAAATTAGAGCATAGAAAGAGACCGGGGCTAAGCTTGCTACTTAAATGAAAGGATTTCTAAGCAAAATCCTTGCTAGTTCGACAAGGATTGTATTCTTTAATTATTTCTCCATTTTTTATTACTTAATTTACGAATTTCAAAAATTTTTTAGTCTATTGGATTCGTTAGAAAATTCGAAGAATTACAACAAAATCTTTAGAAATTGCATTTTTAGTTGGGAACTTCTATTGATTTTATTCTTCTTCTTCGGATCCAAAATAGAAGAATAAAAGAATAGGTATAAGAATTAAGTTAAGTCGATCCAAAAAAGAAAGGAGGTTCATGGCCAAGGGCAAAGATGTTAGAATCAGGGTTATTTTGGAATGTATCAGTTGTGTTCGAAAGGGTACCAATAAGGAATCGATGGGGATTTCTAGATATAGTACTCAAAAGAACCGCCACAATACACCCGGACAATTAGAATTAAGAAAATTTTGTCGTTATTGTCGCAAACATACGACTCATAACGAAATAAAGAAATAGGAACATCGCGTGTTCGCTTTTTCCAAAGAACTTCTTATTTAATATATAGAACATAGATAGAATACAAAATAAAAATGAACTCATCTGATTTTAGGTGGATATTATTTCATATGTATAGAGGTTTTTATTTTATATTTTATATAGTATATCAATAAAATAATATATGGACCAAAGAAAGACAACTTATTCTGGATCCAAAATTAATAAAACAAAGAAATCTATTTTTTTTTTTTCAAATTTTTCACTAAGGAATAAATCATGTATATATCTAAACAACCTTTTCGTAAATCTAAGCAACCCTTTCGTAAATCCAAACAACCTTTTCAAAAATCCAAGCAACCTTTTCGTAAATCCAAACAACCTTTTCGTAAATCCAAACAACCTTTTCGTAGGCGTTCTCGAATTGGTCCGGGGGATCGAATTGATTATAGAAACATGAGTTTAATTAATCGATTTATTAGTGAACAAGGAAAAATATTATCCAGACGAATAAACAGATTAACCTTGAAACAACAACGATTAATTACTCTTGCTATAAAACAGGCTCGTATTTTATCTTTCTTACCATTTCGGAACTATGAGAATGAGAAGCAATTTCAAGCCCAGTCAATTTCAATAATTACTGGTCCTAGACACAGAAAAAATAGACATATCCCTCAATTAACACAAAAGTTCAATTCCAATCGAAACTTAAGAAACTCCAACGAGAATTTAAGAAACAACAATCGAAACTTAAGTTCCGATTGTTGACGTTTTATTCGAAAGGGCTAGACCCATATATAAAGAAAGTAACTCGGTTTTGATTCTTGTGTTTGTTATAAGAAAGAAAAAAGGGAAAAAAGAAATAGTTTTTTTTATTTATTGCAACATGTTCGTTGATTCCTACCACTTAATCTTAATTTATTGTATCTTCCCGGAGTTCCCTCTCCGGGAATTCCTTTTTTTATTCCTTTAATTGATTATTTTATTGGAAATTGTGTAAAGATTATTTGGATTTGATACAGCTACTTGTGCAAGCATTTTACGATTAAGAATCAATTCCTTCTTGTACAGATTGTGTATTAATTTACTATAACTATTGAATACTTTATATATTCGTGTTGCTGCATTTATACGAGTGATCCACAAACGACGAAAATCCCTCTTTTGCCTACCTCTATCCCGATGAGAAGAAACAAAAGCCCGTTTTACTTGTTGAGTAATCATTCGATTAAGTCTTAAATGAGCCCCTCTAAAGTTTGAGGCAAATGAACGCATTTTTGTTCGTCGTCTCCGAGCTATATATCCTCGCGGAACTCTGGTCATTGAATCAAATTAACCTTAATGAATAACTAATGATTTTTCTTCTTTTAACTACCCTTTTTCCCATTAATAATAAAACGGATTATTCCGATATATAAAATACAAATTCCAATGGCTTTTGCTACTATAACCTTCCCAACCACTATTTTTTATTCTATTTTCTTTAGTTATTTCGGATAGAAATAATAAATTTTAACGATACTAAAAAAACAGTGGGTTCCTTCGTTTCTATGGTTACCTTTTAAACGGTGAGGCCCTCTCTATACACCGGAGCCCTTTCTTTACATTTCATCAAAAAAGATATTGTGAACTTGTATAGTTCACATTCTTTGGCTCTACCTATCCATTATAGAGTAAATAGCTCTTTTCACAATAAGAATTATTCATACAGTGACGGTATTTAATTAGGAAAGTTGGCTAAGTAGCTAACCCTTTAGTCCGTTCTTTTAAGATAAAGGAGCATAAGCCTTTTTCTTTTTATTACTATTTCCTCCGCTTAATGGATAACCATTTGCTACCAAAGGGGGAATTGCTTCTTACAATTCCAATCTAGATGATTGGATTTGCACCAAAGGAAACCATAAATTTCATATACCATATAAATCTAAGATAGAGCTTCTCTATCCTATTCATTGGTATGGATCATGGATACTTAATAAATTGTCTTATTTGTTTAAACTCATGATCTGAACGAGTCGCACATACACCCTAGCACATGTTCCCCGACGCTGAGGGCATCCCTTAAGCGCGGGCGTTTTTCTAGCATTTCGTATTGACTGTCTTGCATTTCTAATAAGTTGTTTAACTGTTGGCATATCGTATGTATATAGAAAAAAATGGATTGGTTTAGATCGATCTTAACCTGATGATTCATCATCATGAAGTATTTCTATTTTCTATAAAATCCCATAAAACCCGAATTTTGATTTGAAATAAATTTATAAGAAATCCAGCCCAGCCACTACCAATCCTTAAACATTTCTGGAAACCACACTGGATCAGTATCGCAGTGATCCTCAATCATTTCATCCCCTACAATATCGACAAGTCCATAAGCTTTGGCTTCGTCTGCTGACATAAAAACATCCCTTTCCATGTCTTCGGATACAACCCAAAAAGGCTTGCCTGTTCTTAGTGCATAAACCCTTGTGATCATTTCGCGAACTTTGTGTAACTCTTCCACTTCTAGTAAAAATTCTGGTGTCCTTGCTCGATAATAAGCACTAGCGGGTTGGTGGAGCATAATCCTAGCGTGAGGAAATGCTATACGCTTGGTAGGTTCTCCTCCAAGTAGAATGAAGGAGGCCATGGACGCGGCTATTCCGAGGCATATTGTATATATATCTGGTGTCACCGTTTGCATCGTATCAAAAATAGCCATTCCTGAGATTAGCCACCCGCCGGGGGAGTTTATAAACAAAAAAATATCACTAATTCCATCTTCTATACTGAGATATACCATGAGACCCGTAATATGATTCGTGATCTCGCAACGAATCTCTTGACCTAAAAAAAGTGTCCTTTCTCGATACATAACATTGTATAAGTCAACCCAAGTCGCTTCGTCATCTCCGGGAATCCGGTAAGGTACTTTTGGAACACCAATGGGCATATTAGATTTATATTATTAAATTTAAGTTAAGAAAACTACACTTTAATATGGAAACGTAAGAATGGAAGAGAAAGAACGAATCCGCAGTTTATTATCTTTATTTTTTTCTTATTCTATAAGAATACTATAGATTCTATTAATACATAGATTGAAAAATGATACATATTAAGTAAGATAAGATAGATTGAATAAATAAAAAGGAATCTGTATAATCCCCCTTTTGCCGGATTATTACCAATATAATCATAGATTCGAGATAAAGAAAAAGGGATTAGAGATCTATTCTTCGTTTTTCCAAACAGCCCAAGCTACCCATTGCATATTGGCACTTATCGAGTATAGAATAGATCTGCTTCTCTTTCTTCTTACAAACAGAATTGGCTTCTTATTTTTAATGGAATGAAATAAATATTTACGCTTTCTGACACAGAATCCCCTAGAAGGGTTAGGTACATAGGATATGGATAATCTTTTCCAATGCGATAAAATAAAACGACATCGTGTCTATTTTTCTTTGCTAAAGGGGTATTTCCATGGGTTTGCCTTGGTATCGTGTTCATACTGTCGTATTGAATGATCCGGGTCGATTGCTTGCGGTGCATATAATGCATACAGCCCTAGTTTCTGGTTGGGCTGGCTCGATGGCTTTATACGAATTAGCGGTTTTCGATCCCTCTGATCCTGTTCTGGATCCAATGTGGAGACAAGGTATGTTTGTCATCCCCTTTATGACTCGTTTAGGAATAACCGATTCGTGGGGTGGTTGGAGTATTTCAGGAGGAACTGTAACGAATCCGGGTATTTGGAGTTATGAAGGTGTGGCAGGTGCGCATATTGTGTTTTCTGGCTTGTGTTTCTTGGCAGCTATCTGGCATTGGGTATATTGGGACCTAGCAATATTCACTGATGAGCGGACAGGAAAGCCTTCTTTGGATTTGCCCAAGATCTTTGGAATTCATTTATTTCTTGCAGGGGTGGCTTGTTTTGGCTTTGGTGCATTTCATGTAACAGGTTTGTATGGTCCTGGGATATGGGTGTCTGATCCTTATGGACTAACTGGAAAAGTACAAGCTGTCAATCCTGCATGGGGTGCAGAAGGTTTTGATCCTTTCGTTCCGGGAGGAATAGCTTCACATCATATTGCTGCGGGTACATTAGGCATATTAGCGGGCCTATTCCATCTTAGTGTCCGCCCGCCTCAACGTCTATACAAAGGATTACGTATGGGCAATATTGAAACTGTACTTTCCAGTAGTATCGCTGCTGTTTTTTTTGCAGCTTTCGTAGTTGCCGGAACTATGTGGTATGGATCAGCAACTACCCCAATCGAATTATTTGGGCCTACTCGTTATCAGTGGGATCAGGGATACTTTCAGCAAGAAATATATCGAAGAGTTAGCGATGGGTTAGCTGAAAATCTTAGTTTATCAGAAGCATGGTCTAAAATTCCCGAAAAATTAGCCTTTTATGATTATATTGGTAATAATCCGGCAAAAGGGGGATTATTCAGAGCAGGTTCAATGGACAATGGGGATGGAATAGCTGTTGGATGGTTAGGACATCCAGTCTTTAGAGATAAAGAAGGGCGTGAGCTTTTTGTACGTCGTATGCCTACTTTTTTTGAAACATTTCCGGTAGTTTTGGTAGATGAAGAGGGAATTGTGAGAGCAGACGTGCCTTTTAGAAGAGCAGAATCCAAATATAGTGTTGAACAAGTAGGCGTAACGGTGGAATTCTATGGCGGCGAACTTAATGGAGTAAGTTATTCTGATCCTGCTACTGTAAAAAAATATGCGAGACGTGCCCAATTAGGGGAAATTTTTGAATTAGATCGAGCAACTTTGAAATCAGATGGTGTGTTTCGCAGCAGTCCAAGGGGCTGGTTCACTTTTGGTCATGCTACCTTTGCTTTGCTCTTCTTTTTCGGACACATTTGGCATGGCGCTCGAACCTTGTTCCGAGATGTTTTTGCTGGTATTGATCCAGACTTGGATGCTCAAGTGGAATTTGGAACATTCCAAAAAGTGGGAGATCCAACTACAAGGAGACAGACAGTCTGATACCACATTGCTATAGTATATTTCACTTCTCTTTTTTGATTTGACATGGGAAACCCCTCCTGTCCTTTTTTTGACTCTTTTTCTTTTTTTATATGGGAAATGACCCCAAATGACAAGTGAATAGGTGTGGAAGTTATAATTGTAAATAAACCACGATCGAATCTATGGAAGCATTGGTTTATACGTTCCTTTTAGTTTCGACTTTAGGGATAATTTTTTTCGCTATTTTCTTCCGAGAACCTCCTAAGGTTCCGACCAAAAAATGAAATAATTTAATTGAAGTAAGAAGTCTCCCCATCTGGGAGACTTCTTACTTCAATTAGTCCCCATGTTCTTCGAATGGGTCTCTTAATTGTTGAGAGGGTTGCCCAAACGCGGTATATAAGGCATACCCAGTAAAGCTTACAAGTAAACCAGATATGGAGATGGCGACTAAAGTTGCTGTTTCCATTTTTTTAGAATTTCAAGATTACAATGGATCTATGAAAAGATCGTGTATTTACAACTACAACGGAATAGTATACAAAGTCAACACTAATGATTAAATAGAATTTATGGCAACACAAACCGTTGAAGATAGTTCTAAAGCTAAGCCAAAACGAACCGGTGCAGGTAGTTTATTGAAACCCTTGAATTCAGAATATGGGAAAGTGGCTCCCGGTTGGGGGACTACTCCTTTTATGGGGGTCGCAATGGCTTTATTCGCGATATTCCTATCTATCATTTTAGAAATTTATAATTCTTCCGTTTTACTAGACGGAATTTTAATGAATTAGGTTTCTACTAACTAAAACTACGAAGTCATAGTTTTTCCATCTAAAAAAAGCCTTTCTACTTTAAGCTCCACATTTCTAGATATTCTGGTAGTTCGACCGTGGATTTTTTATTTCGGTATCTCTGGAATATGAGTGTGTGACTTGTTATAATTGATCCTATTGATAATACATAGAAAGGGCCTGTTATCTCTATCAAGATGATTCTAATTCGTCGGATATTTATTATATTATCTGGAACACGAAATAGATAGACTAGATCAAGGAAAAAAAAGGAACTATGATTCATACTCATTATTTAGACCTCGCAACCAGACTGAAAAAAAATGCAAGTAGTTCTTAATAAAAAAGAAATTTTTTTTCTTCCAATTTTGTTTGCCCAAAAGACAGCTTTTTTTCTCTCGATTTTATCGAGTCATTACACCAACTCAATAAATGATCATCAAGCGGTTCTTATTCGAAGAACCCTTGCCTTTTGGTTAGCTTGAGACTCAATCATCGTGGCTTTAGTATGAATCTAAGGTTTTAATTGAACTAATTCATAGGATCATAACAAGATAATTTCTATCAAAAAACTACTAGAATTTTTTTTACTTATTTTTTTTTATTTACTAGTGAATAAAAAAAAATAAGTAAAAAAAAATAGGGAAGAGAA